GCTAAACTTTTTTTAATGTCTCCTTGAGCAAGAGCCAAAGTGGCTCCTAATAATACTGTTATTGCACCTATTAAAGATATTAGATTCATTATGTAAGGTATTACTATGAAAAGAGGAAGAAGCCGAGCTACAATAAAAATCCCCGCTGCTACCATGGTAGCAGCGTGTATAAGAGCCGAAATAGGAGTAGGTCCCTCCATGGCATCAGGTAACCATACATGAAGGGGAAATTGTGCGGATTTCGCGATTGCGCCGACGAATAAGAAAGATGCGCACAGAGTAGCAAATAAAGAATTGACCTCATTATTATGGATCAAGTTTTTTACTATTTCGAACAAATCCCGAAATTCAAAACTGCCTGTTATCCAATAAAAACCTAAGATTCCTAATAATAAACCAAAATCCCCTACACGATTAGTTACAAAAGCTTTTTGACAAGCACTTGCTGCAATTGGTCGTGTAAACCAAAAACCTATTAATAAATATGAACACATTCCGACTAGTTCCCAAAAAATATAAATTTGTATCAGATTGGAACTAGTAACTAATCCCAACATGGAAGTATTAGAAAAACTCATATAAGCAAAAAATCTCAAATATCCTTGATCGTGAGACATATAGTTGTCACTATAAATAAGAACCATAATTCCCACAGTAGTAATTAGTATTGACATAATCGAAGTAAGTGGATCGATCAAGTATCCAAATTCTAATGAAAAATCATTATTGATGGTCCAAGACCATAGATATTGATAAATAAAACTTCCATTTATTTGCTGAAGAGACAGATTAGCCGAAAACGCCATAGTTATACTTAGCAGTAAAATACTAATAAAAGCACACATACGACGAAGATTTTTTGTTGCTGTGGGAATAATCAGAAGTCCAAATACTATTGATATAGTAACTGTAAGTGGAAGAAAGGGTATTATCCATGCATATTGATATGTATGTTCCATAAAAACAAATGAATTTTTTTTTCCTATTCACCAATTCTTACCTCTTTTGAGAGGAACAATAATAAAAGAAATCAACATTCTACTACTATTACTATTATATTGATATATTGACTATTATATTCTGGTGAGTTATAATGAGTTATAACCATATAATATAGTAAAGAAAAAGAAAAAGAGTTATACCAAAAACAGTGTTTAATTCGAATGTGGGTCATAGTATCCATTACTAATTCAAATCAATAAAAGGATATCTTAGTTATTCTAATTAATTAAATTGGAATAATTATCTAATGAGAGCTAATGGATTGGATTCCAATAAGGAAAACTTATGTTTCTTGGAAGTACTATGATACTCCTTACTTCATATAGAACTGAACTACAAAATGGACTAAGGTTATCTTTCTCCGGTAATGGAATGTCTTGTTTAAGAGATTAACGACTAATTTTAATTAAATTCGAATTCTAGGGATCGCATGATGAACTTAATCATTAATCAATTTTAATTTGTAAAATTGAAAATAAAAAAAAAAGAATAAAAAAAATGATTCGGATTTTTAAAATAAGACTCTCTTCCTTTTTTTATATCCCTATATATGCGATATGTAATGGGCACATATATTTATTTGTATTTTTAGATTTTGTATGTTATGTTATTAAATTGATTATCCGAAAGAATGGTCTATTTTGATTTGAACAATACATGTCTTTCACATACAACGATAAAAATGAGTACTCCTTTTTGAATGGCGGTTCCAAAAAAACGTATTTCTCTGTCAAAGAAACGTATTCGTAAAAATATTTGGAAGAAGAAGGGATATTTAACTGCAGTAAAAGCTCTTTCTTTAGCTAAATCTGTTTCCACCGGGTGCTCTAAAAGTTTTTTTGCCATAAATAAAAATAAATAATAAAAGAAAATATTGAAATGATCATATAATCGTGGTTATATAGATATTTTTTATACTAAGGTCTTGACCATGGGTGTCAGAGGATTAGCCGAACTAATTGAGTTTTTTAATAGACATGTAATTGATGGAATTACAAATGGAGTTGGGGTTGGAAGTTTCTTTATAGGGGAAGGTCTCAAATGTATGGGAGGTGGACGAATTTCGTCTTATTTATTCTTGTATTTTTCTTATGTATCAATATTTTATTTTATGTTTTTTTGTATTTAACAAATTTTAGACTTTTACTAACTCGATTCTAGGAGAATTTTTATGTCTATGTCGAAGAAAGCGTTGTATTTGCTTTTGATTTTGCTTTGGCGTTTTTTATGCATAAAGTTGTTAAACTGGTTCCTGAAATAATCTGAGTCGACATACCATTACCATAAAGAACTGAAACTTTTTGAATTCAAGATGAATGATTCACATTAACTTAACAAATGTGTTGAACTCCTCAATATGAGTTAGATCAATATGAGTTAGAACTAGCTGCCGTGGCATGTAGAATAAGAATTTTTTCAATCTCTCTCAATTCACTTTTCTAAAAGTGAATTGAGAGAGATTGAAACTCTTTTCTTATCTGTATAGCCCAAGACCCAATTAGATTTAGTAAATGGTATCATAAATTATAAATTATGGACACAACTACAACTAATAGTATTATTAATAATACTAAGGTATTGAAATTGTTAGAAAATTTCCTTTGATTTAGTGATTTGATTGTGATACATATGCAATTCTATTTCTATTTTTTTTTTAGAAAACCCTTTTTTATGACAATTCGTTTATTTCATGGATTTCTAAAAAAAAAAAATAGAAAAAGGGACAATTTTGAGTTCTATCTGTTCCAGGAGAACTCAGTTTCTAGTATGTGAAAGTTGATTGTTCAAAATGAACCCCACAGCGATACTAACTAAGGATTATTGAAATTCACATATGAATTTCAAATGAAAACGAGCTTTATTCATCGATTCCCATCAAGTTTTCTAAACTATTAAACTCTATGGAATTCTGGAATCTCGACGATTCAACATGAACTGACTATTATTTATTATTATTTAAAGTAAGCCGCCATGGTGAAATCGGTAGACACGCTGCTCTTAGGAAGCAGTGCTAGAGCATCTCGGTTCGAGTCCGAGTGGCGGCATCCCCTAAAAGAAGGGACATAATGGATCCTATAATGTATTTAATTCCCGATTAAAATTCTGTAATGGGGCTCCTCCTTTTTATGATATTTGTGACTTTAGAACATATATTAACTCATATCTCTTTTTCGATCATTTTAATGGTAATTATGATTCATTTGATGACCTTATTAGTCCACGAAATCGTGGGATTGCGCGATTCGTCAGAAAAAGGAATGATAGCCACCTTTTTCTCTATAACAGGATTATTAGTTATTCGTTGGATTTATTCAAGGCATTTCCCATTAAGTAATTTATACGAATCATTAATTTTCCTTTCATGGAGTTTCTCCATTATGCATATGATTTCTAAGATTAAGATACAGAACACAAAAAATGATTTAAGCGCAATAACCGCACCAAGTGCTATTTTTACCCAAGGTTTCGCCACGTCGGGTCTTTTAACGGAAATGCATCAATCCGCAATATTAGTACCCGCCCTACAATCTCAGTGGTTAATGATGCACGTAAGTATGATGTTATTGAGCTATGCAGCTCTTTTATGTGGATCATTATTATCAGTCGCTCTTCTAGTCATTACATTTCGAAAAAACATCAATATTTTTTTGAAAAGAAAACACTTCTTAATTCAGAAATTTTTCGTTGGTGAAATCGAATACTTGACTAAGAAAAGAAGTGTTTTTAAAAACACTTCTTTTCTTTCATTTCAAAATTATTACAAATATCAATTGACTCAGCGTTTGGATTATTGGAGTTCGCGTATCATTAGTTTGGGGTTTACCTTTTTAACTATGGGCATTCTTTCCGGAGCAGTATGGGCTAATGAGACATGGGGATCTTATTGGAATTGGGACCCCAAGGAAACTTGGGCATTTATTACTTGGACCATATTCGCGATTTATTCGCATACTAGAACAAATCAAAGTTTCCGAGATATAAATTCGGCACTTGTAGCTTCTATAGGATTTCTTATAATTTGGATATGCTATTTTGGGATTAATTTATTAGGAATAGGTCTACATAGTTATGGGTCATTCACATTAACATAACTCTAATTGAATAAACTACATGAAGAATACATAAGAAGATTGTCTCATATATAACGATGTTAGAGTTTTTGAGAACCATTTGACTCTTTGAGTCAAATGGTTCTCAAAAACTCTAGAGGCATCTCATGAAAATCTTAATTCACTTCATTTTTTTTCTTTTGCATTCTACAGCGAACGATTTAAAAAATGAAAGAATTATAAGACTTTTTATTTCATTAATGAAAACTATCTATAAAAATAATTAGATAGGATAGCTTGTACCTTGTCAACTGATAACAAGAGAACAAAATCCGGATAACTACCAATCCCTATTACGGGTAGAAAGATACAGATCGAAATAAATAGTTCTCGTGGTCCAGAATCGGAAAAATTAGAGTTTGGAACATTGAATAGCTTGTATCCGTAGAACATCTGACGTAACATAGATAATAAATAAATAGGAGTTAATATCATTCCAATTGCCATTAAAAAGATAATTAGCACTTTTGGCACCAAAAGAAATTTGGAGCTGGTAATTATTCCAAATAATACTACTAATTCTGCAACAAAACCACTCATTCCTGGCAATGCAAGAGAAGCCATCGAGAAACTACTGAACATGGTAAATATTTTTGGCATTGGGATTGATATCCCCCCCATTTCGTCGAGATAAACAAGACGTATTCTATCACAACTCGTTCCCGCCAAGAAAAAAAGTGCAGCACCGATAAATCCATGAGAAAGCATTTGTAAAATGGCTCCATTTAGTCCCATGCCGGTTATAGAACCAATTCCTATAATTGTGAAACCCATGTGCGATACGGAGGAATAGGCTATTCTCTTTTTAAAATTGCGTTGACCGAAAGAGGTTGAAGCTGCATAGATTATTTGCATTGTTCCCACTATCACAAACCAGGGAGAAAATATAGAATGAGCATGGGGTAACAATTCCATATTTATCCGAATCAATCCATATGCTCCCATTTTTAATAAGATTCCGGCTAGAAGCATACATGTACTGTAATGTGCCTCTCCATGGGTATCTGGTAACCATGTATGTAGGGGTATAATCGGTGATTTGACAGCATAAACAATAAGGAAACCAAAATAGAATATTATTTCCAATGCCACAGGATATGATTGATTAGCTAGTCTTTCAAAATCTAATGTTGGTTCATTGGAACCATATAAACCCATACCTAGAACTCCTATTAAGAGAAAAATAGAACCCCCTGCAGTGTACAAAATAAACTTTGTAGCCGAGTACAGACGTTTCTTTCCTCCCCACATGGATAAAAGTAAGTAAACAGGAATTAATTCTAACTCCCACATGATGAAAAAAAGTAAAAGGTCTCGAGAAGAAAATGATCCTATTTGACCACTGTACATTGCTAACATCAGGAAATAGAACAATCGCGAATTTCGAGTAACTGGCCAAGCTGCTAAAGTAGCTAAAGTGGTGATAAATCCTGTCAATAAAATAGGTCCTATGGAAAGTCCATCGATTCCCAATCTCCAGTGAAAATCCAAAATTTTTATCCATTGAAAATCTTCTTCCAATTGGATTAATGGATCATCCAATTGGAAATGGTAACAAAATGCATAAGTCGTTAGAAGGAGTTCTAATAAACATATACATATGGTATACCACCGAAACACCTTATTCCCCCTATGAGGGGGAATAAAAATGAAAGAACCCGCAAATATCGGCAAAACAACAAGTAGTGTTAACCAAGGAAAATAACTCGTGATAAAGACAAGATACGCTTTGACCAGAAAAGACCGTGCTCAGAATCTATGTTCTAGAGTAGGGGCTTTTGTCGGTAAAGGGGAATCAAATGATTCAAGTGGAGTTTTTTGTAACGTATCAATCAATAAGATAGAGCCATGCTGCGAGTTGTTTCATGCCATAAATAAACACGGACACTCAAAAAATCTGTTGGGCAAGCGGATTCACATCTCTTACAACCTACACAATCCTCGGTTCTTGGCGCGGAAGCAATTTGTTTAGCTTTACATCCGTCCCAAGGTATCATTTCCAATACATCCGTGGGGCAGGCTCGTACACATTGAGTACACCCTATACATGTATCATAAATTTTGACTGAATGTGACATTGAAACTAAAAATGCAAGTTTTGAACATAAAGAATTTTCAATCTGGTATGATAAAATCAGTAGTAAATGAATTATATATTTATATTGTAGATACCAGATGAATCAGTAATTTATATTCATTTTTTATAATGAATATATTTCTAAATATTTCTAAATCTGTTCATGATAAACTGCCAAGAGACTTTGATTTACGTTTTACCAATCACAGTCATATGAGTCGCACATAAATACAAAATAATCTTTTATATTTTTGAAAAAATATATATAAAAATATATATATATATATATTAATCGAATTATGATAAATAATTTATATGTCTTTCTTATATTTATATAATGAATGATTACGACTAATTATTCAACAAATTCGATTGATTGATACGAGTTGATTTTATGTTATGATGGATCGACGAAACAATAGCTAACCCAATAGCTGCTTCTGCAGCTGCAATAGCTATGACAAAGATTGAGAAAATATCTCCTTTTAATTGGCGACTATCAAATAAATCAGAAAATGTTACGAGATTTATATTAACCGAATTTAGTATAAGCTCAAGACACATAAGCGCTCTAACCATGTTTCGACTTGTGATTAATCCATAGATACCAATAGAAAATAAATAGATACTCAAAAAAAGTACATGCTCGAACATCATCGACTAACTCCTCATCAATCTCGATTTATTTCAATATAAACAACAATTCGAATGATTCGATTGACTATAATAGAACAATGACAATTACAGAAAAAAAGAAGGTATTGGTAATGGCTTTAACTAAAAACTTGAAACTTTTTTAAAATATAAAATAGAATTCTGAAACTTTTTGGAATTCTAACTATTTTTTATTGACGAGCCATAGTAATTGCACCTATTAAGGAAACTAATAGAATTATAGAAATGAGTTCAAACGGAAGATAAAAATCTGTTGATAAATGAATCCCAATTTGTTGAACGTTAATTATTAAGTCCTGTTCTAGAATCTGGTTTGATCTTGTAGTCCAAAGAATTCCGTACCACGACGTATCTGGGATAGTAGTAATTAGTGAAAAAAGAATACTTATACAAACCAGTGACGTAACCCCATCTCCAATGGTCCAAAGACGGGAATCATTGGAATATTCCGAACCATTCATGAACATTACAGCAAATATGATTAAGACATTTATGGCTCCTACATAAATAAGGAGTTGCGCGGCAGCTACAAAATAGGAATTCGATGGAATATATAATAAGGATATACAAACAAGAACCAATCCCAACGAAAAGGCAGAATAAATTGGATTAGTAAATAAGACTACTCCTAGACCCCCTAATATAAGAACTACTCCTAGAAATACTACAAGAATCTCATGTATTGGTCCAGATAAATCCATTATGTATAAAATAAGAGATAAATAAGTCTAAAGATTTCATGACCTTACTGAATAGTCCAGGAAGGGAAAAGCACTTACCCCATTTTTTTTCATCCTAGAAAAGAGTAGTTTCCATTTGATATTTGGAAATCATCACAAAAAAAAATTCTCAGTTTAAATCAAAGAATGATCCTCAACAATTAATAGTTATTATTTATAGTCACTGACTAACCAAAATGAAAAAAGCTTGTATCCTTTCTATCAGAATATCAAAACAATATCTTAGGAATTGGTAATTGTTTTGGTAATTGTTCTTGAATCGAGGGATTTTTCTTTGTATATTTTGCTTTGGGTCGAATTCATAACGGTTTGAATTGTGTAATCTCCAATTACTGACATTGGTAACCGACCCAAAGCAATTTGATTATAATTCAATTCGTGACGATCATAAGTAGAAAGTTCATATTCTTCAGTCATTGATAAACAGTTTGTTGGACAATATTCGACACAGTTACCACAAAATATACAAATACCTAAATCAATACTATAATTAAGCAATTGTTTCTTTTTCATATCTCTTTCAAATCCCCAATCAACAACGGGTAGATCTATAGGGCATACACGAACACATACTTCACAAGCAATACATTTATCAAATTCAAAATGGATTCGACCGCGGAAACGCTCTGATGTGATAGATTTTTCATAAGGATATTGAATAGTTATAGGCAAACGATTTGTGTGGGATAAGGTAATTACGAAACTTTGACCAATGTACCTTGCGGCTCGTATTGTTTGTTGACCATAATTCATGAACCTAGTCACCATAGAAAACATATTGTATATATCGATGAATAAATTGATGTTTTTTTTTTTCTTGTTTAAGAGAGGTTATGAGTATAGAATATCGTTATCGTATTCTTTGTATTTATAGTGAAACAAGTTGGAAAGAAGTTGTCAATAATAGATTACCTAGAGAAATAGGTAAAAGAAATTTCCATCCAAGATTTAATAGCTGATCCATTCTCATCCTAGGTAAAGTCCATCTTGTTGTGATAGAGATGAACAGAAACAAATAAGCTTTAGCTAATGTAATAAAGATACCAATTGTCATTCCCAAGACTCCATTTGTTCCGATAGGTTCTGGAATGGATATGTACGGAATAGAGAAATTCCACCCACCTAAATAAAGAACTGTTACAAATAATGAAGAAACTAAAAGATTTAGGTAAGAAGCAACGTAAAATAAACCATATTTTATACCTGAATATTCAGTTTGATAACCTGCTACTAATTCCTCCTCCGCTTCTGGTAAATCAAAGGGCAATCTCTCACATTCCGCAAGAGAAGAAATTATAAAAACTATAAACCCTATAGGTTGCCGCCACAGATTCCACCCCCAAAAACCGTATTTTGACTGTGCCTCAACTATATCAACTGTACTTGAACTGTTAGATAATTATAGTTGATAATAACATCACTGTTCTCATCACTATTCCAAAACCGTACATGAGATTTTTACCTCATACGGCTTCTCTATGGACACAAATAAATGTAAGGACCTGTTCGGTAAGGTATCCGTGGATAGTGGATACAATAAAAATACATCGGAGAGTCCAAAAAATTAGACCCATGTAATTCTGTCGGCTAGAAAAAGGCGCTTCCGAATTGATCTCATCCCTTATAATTTAAATGAATCTTTGTTTGGTTTTGGTAATAATTGAATCCTTCAATAAAAGACTCGTTATAAAAAGAAATAGATAGAAAGAATTAGTCACTAGTTCATGAATCATAAATAATCAGAATTCCACATGTATGGCTATATATGGAGGAAAAAAGAAATAAAGATCTTTTTTTTATTCTATTATTGCATTCTATTTCTTTTATTCCTGTTCTTCTTTCTCAGAAAAAAAGTACTATTAAAAAATAAATAAAGGGATTAATTCGTTCTTGATAGTAATTTATTTATTCAGTGAATAGGAGCATACTCTAGATCGAAATCGTGGGGAAGTACTGCTTGATCGTTTCTACCAACTTAAAGCCCCTATTATGATTCGTTTTATGTAGAAATACCTATTTTTTTGATACCTTACATTATCTATTACTAATCCTTTGTGTATCTTGGTGTTCCTAACTGTTCACTGATTTTTGATTGATCCCCGCTATGGTTATGGTAAGGTAATATATACAAGTACAGTAATAGAAACTCCATACAGTTGATCTTTTGCATCCGCTTCAAGATATGATGACTAATCAAAAAATCTTGGGATAAACAGTTTTCACTGCTTATGTTTTCTGTCACTTTTTTCTTGTATATAGGGAATGAGATTTTATCCTCTTACTACAAATTGAAAAGCTGTTTTCTTTCACTCATATAACTATTTGGTTTAACTCATCGACCTGAATTGAATGAATGATGAATAAAAAAAAAATGAAGATATCTATTCAATACATTCACCTTCTTTCCTTGTATTTCATTTCTGGGAGAGGTCAAAGTTTATGTTCCAACGAATCACACGTAGAGATATTGATAATACACATAGAGTTAATGGTATTTCATAACTAATAGATTGAGCAGCAGCTCGTAGACCACCTGAAAAGGAATATTTATTATTCGATCCATATCCTGATATAAGAAGCCCGATGGGAGCAATACTTGAAATAGAGATCCATAAAGAAACACCTATACTGAGATCGGCTAAAACAAGTCGATACCCAAAAGGAATTACTAAATAACTTAGTAAAATTGATATGACTGCTATAGACGGTCCGACACTAAACAAACGAATATCTCCTCTAGATGGGAGGAGGTCCTCTTTAAAAAGTAGTTTAGTCCCGTCTGCTAGAGCTTGAAGAATTCCCAACGGGCCGGCATATTCAGGTCCAATACGTTGTTGTATCGCTGCAGATATTTCTCTTTCTAACCATACAATTACTAGTACCCCTACAGTAATTCCCAGTATAAGGGTCAAAACGGGGACAAAGAGCCGGCCGAATCCATAGATTTCTTTTAACGATTCTGATTTAGAAAAAGAATTGATAGCTTGTACTTCTGTCGCGCCAATTATCATTTCAACGATCAACTTCTCCCATAATGATATCTATACTACCCAGTATCGTCATGATATCAGCCAATTTCATTCTTTTAATTATCTGGGGAAGAATTTGCAAATTGATGAAACCTGGTGGACGAATTTTCCATCTCCAGGGAAAAACACTATTATCCCCTATCAAATAAATTCCTAATTCCCCTTTTGGGGCTTCTACTCTTACATAAAGCTCTTGTTTCGACAATTCAAAATGGGGTGAAGGTTTTTTACTAATGAATCTATATTCAAAATCATTCCATTCGGAATTTTTTGCACTATGAAAGCGCCGAACTTCTAAATTCTCATAGGGTCCTCCGGGAATTCCTTCGAGAGCCTGTTGAATCATTTTTATAGATTCCCTCATTTCACCGATTCGTACTAAATAACGAGCTAATGAATCTCCTTCTTTTTGCCATTGGACTTCCCAATTTAATTCATTGTAACATTCATAATGATCAATTTTACGAAGATCCCATTGGATCCCAGAAGCCCTTAACATTGGTCCTGATAAGCCCCAATTTATTGCTTCCTCTCCACCAATAATACCCACTCCTTCAACTCGTTCCAAAAAAATGGGATTCCGTGTAATAAGTTTTTGATATTCAACAACTCCTGTTAAAAAATAATCGCAGAAATCCAAACATTTATCTATCCAGCCATGAGGTAGATCAGCAGCTACTCCTCCGATACGGAAATAATTATGCATCATTCGCATACCTGTGGCAGCTTCGAATAGATCATATAGCAATTCTCTCTCTCTAAAAATATAGAAAAAGGGAGTCTGTGCACCGATATCCGCCATAAAAGGTCCAAGCCATAACAAATGAGAAGCTATACGACTCAGCTCTAACATAATTACTCTGATATAGCTGGCCCTTTGAGGTACTTGAACATTTCCCAGCTGTTCTGGTGCATTTACCGTTATTGCTTCTGTAAACATAGTAGCTAAATAATCCCAACGTGTTACATATGGCAGATATTGTATAATTGTTCGGTTTTCCGCTATTTTCTCCATCCCTCTGTGTAAATAGCCCAATATGGGTTCACAGTCAATAACATCTTCACCATCGAGAGTAACGATTAGTCGAAGAACACCATGCATTGATGGGTGGTGAGGACCCATATTGACTATCATGAGATCTTTTCTTGTGGCCGGTACAGTCATATCCTTTCTTCCCTAATTCAGTATTCCATGAATTGCTCAAAACGAGGTTTAGAAAAATTGAAAATATAATAACTAAAAAAAATTCAAACGAATATTCAAATTAACGAATTTGTGACTCCCGAATATCCAACTGACTAATTAATTTCTTATAACGTACTCTATTTTTATTTGACAAATAAGCCAGCAACCGTTGACGTTTTCCCAGAATTCTTCGTAGACCCCTTTGCGATAAAAAATCGTTTTTGTGCAATTCCAAATGCGAAGTAAGTCTCCGTATCTTATTGGTGAAATTGAATACTTGAAATTCAACAGACCCTTTGTTGTTTTCTTCTTTTTCTTCTTGTTGAATAGCTGGGATGAATGAATTTTTTATCATAACATATTTTTCTGTTTTCTTTCTTTTTATTTTATAGATTTTACCGATCAGGAATAATAATTATTATATTATATTTATATTATGATTATTCATTATGATTATTCCAGTCATTTTCATCTGGTATACGCAAAAGCGTAGATTTATTCATATACTATTTTTGGATTCTATCCATATACTACTTTTTGATTCTATCCAAATCCCATTCGATTTTCAAAAAATCGAATGGGATTTGGATAGAAAGAGAGAAAATACATTTACGAAAGATAATGATTTCTTTGTGTCTAAGAACATTCTATTCTGCCCATTTCTTATTCCTAGAACCAATTGGATTGATATGCCATTCAATTAGTATCATGTACCAAAATGTAACGCAACCTATGCGTACATCTTTCGGAATCTATCAAATATGTGATATCCAAGCTATATACCATTAACTAATTCTAAATTGTGGATACATATGTATCCTTAACATACTGAAACGACTGCCGTTATTGGTATTAAACCAATAGCGATTCATACAAGCTAAATCTTCTAATCGACAATTCGGCCAAAGAAGCAATTTGAATTTTAAAATGTTATTTACATCTGTATTAATGTTATTTACATCTGTATTAATGTTATTTACATCTGTATTAATGTTATTTACATCTGTATTAATGTTATTTACATCTGTATTAATGTTATTTACATCTGTATTAAGATACCTGTCTTCATTCAAAAATTGTCCACAATTTCTCATCTTGTTTTCGTTGAAAAACACTGGATTGATATCCACAATATTCCCATTCCGGGAATTTAAAAGAATTCGAATTCGCAATTCTCTACGACGTTTAGTAGATAGAATATTTTCTGGAATAAGGAAATTCGAATTCTTTTTTTTTCTATTAGTTTCATTTTGGTTTTCACTCTTATCTGCCAATGAAATACTTATGGTTTGATAGATAAGAAATTTCTCACCCTTATTTTGTTTAAAGAAATGCCTTTCTTCGATACATAAGTGTCCTTCTTTTAGTAATTTTGAAAAAGTGGGAAGCTTTACTCCCGCAAATGCATCTAGACGCATCTCTCCGTTTTGCATCGATTTAGTCGAGGATATACGAAATTCGTTTTTATCTTTTTTCCGTCTAACTAGGAAACAACCCAACTTCATATTATTAAGCATTAATGACTCCATGACGGGATTGAAGATTAATTGATGCTCGCCAAATTGGTTCAGAAACGCACGCATCATTTCTTTACTTTTTTCCGGGTCGAATTGCGCCTCATAGTCTTCAAGAGAAGCAAAAGGTTTTTCCCTTTCGTTTGTACTTTTCCCTTTTTGAACGCCGGATTTCGCGTCATCTTTTTCAACATCTTTTTTTTTTCGTAGATCTGAGCCAAGACCTATTTGGCTCTGTTGTTCGTTTTTTTTTTGGTTGGCATTTTTTAATTCAAGATATTCTTTTTGATTTACGTTGATGTTTTTATTGTGGCTGCCATCTTCATTTAGATGCAAATCTAAAAGAAGTAATTCGATTGGTATCACCCATGGTTTCATCCGATATGTATGAAAAAGTCGCGCAAATTCTGGAAACAACCAAAATGTTCGATTTGCTCTGTTCCGAATCCGATCAGGATTATGAGAGAATCCTTCTTGATTCATTCCTATCCAATCAAAAAAGAAACCTTTTTGATTGGGTATGGGTGGGTGGGAGCCTTTCCGAATAGCCTTCATATCTTTTTTTTCCATTTTGTGATACTTATGAGTTTCAGTCTTATACTTATGAGTTTCAGTCTTATACTTATGAATTTGAGCCTTAGTATTTTTATTCATCTTAGTGCCAACATGCCTATTGGTCCAAGTCTCAATACTATTGAGACTATTGGACCAAGTCTCAAAATCGATCTTCATATTCTTACAAAAAGGGAAAATTCCACAATGAAAATATTTTCTATCCCAATTTTTTTTCTGATCAATAATATATCTTTTTTTTAGAAAATCATTAATTGCTTTATTTACCAATACATAAAAAAAGTCGGGTTTCCGTGTATTGAAAGGAATTTCTTGGTGACCATTTACTTGTAATTTTGATCCATAAATATATAAGTTCTTGTCCGTCTTATCTCCAAAATTCATATATTGATGTGCAAAAAAATTATATCCGTAATGTTTTTGAAATTTTTTTTTTTGAAGTTGAAGTTTCGTGTAATGATGAATTTTTTCTTTTTTATCTGAATCCAATTTCATTGAGTCTTTATTTTGAGTCATACGACTGACTCTACTTCGCCATTTTTTTGGTTTCAATCGAGACCATTGGGCCGGGGATAAATTGTATTGATCATGACCCTTTAACCAGTTTTTCCATTCATTCATTCCAGACTTTTGAATTTTCTTATGCCTTGATTTGTAATCAAATATTCCTCGTTTTATAAAATAATCCTTTATTTCTCCCCTAAGATAATGATCGGTACCGCGATCTTGAAGTACGGATCTCAAGTTATACTTGTTAAGTAATGGGGTTTGTGAAATTTGGTAAAATACATATGCTTGCGACAAGGAAGATAAGTCAAAATCACCATTGAAATTATTATCACTAATATGAGTATTAGAAGCTAACTTTTTTACAGTCGAAATAAAGTCCATTGTATCTTGAATTGTTTCATCAATTCCTTCTTGATTTATTTCATCGTTGTAATTTGATTCAAAGAAAAGTTGTGCATGGATCCTTGAAATGTTAATTGTACGTAGGAAGATATCTATGTATATTTTTTCAAAAAAAAATTTTATAAAATAATGTAATTTTCGTATGAATCGGATATTGTTTCTTTTAAATAGCTGCCAAATATATTTTGGGTATTCAAATCTTTTATCATCATCAAATCTTTTATCATCATAAGTTTGAACTATTTTTTGCTTGTCTTTTGTAATTTGTTCTATTTGATTCCTGATTGTAATTATCCTATCAGAAAGGTCTTTCCTTTTTGTCTCTATGAGTGAATAATTTGTCCAATTCATGGATCGAATTTGAATGGTCGATTCATTATTCATTTTATTATTGATTTGGAAATCTTTTCCATTTGTATTTGGTTCATATACTTTCATTTTCTTCTTAATGAAATTGGGAAGAAAAAAAAAGAATAAATTTGATGAGAAGATTTTTTTTACAAGTTCTTTCATTTTCTTCCCAATTTCATAAATTGTTATGAAAAGATTTTTTGAAATTTTTAAAGCCCATTTTCTTCTTTCTTTTAAATTGAAAAATTTTTTCAATTTATATTTCAATATATATTTCAATTTATATTTCATCCATTTATATATAAATCTATAAAATAGATTTTTCACCTTTCTAATTGTTTTGTCGCGTTCTTTATAAATGGGTTTAAAAAAATGAGGTAGGTTTCGGGAAGAACCAAAGGGAAATTCCGTTTCCATTCCCCATACTGTTAAAAAAGAAAATTTTGTCTTTTTTTCTTTTATTAAATAGTTTTTACCAGGTCCAGACCATACTTCCATTTTAGCTCCTTGCCAAGGTTTCAAACGGAAAGGATTTCGAATCTGGATCTGAATCCCGTCTAAGAACCAATCTTGAGGAAATTCTGTTTCTGATAATGGAATACCGCTGTAGGTGCATTTAATATGCATTTCTTGATTCAATGCCTTCTGATCTTCGGACCACTCGGAGGATTGGAATAATAACATACGGACTACACTTTTAGCTATTATCGATAAAGGTAATATGATTTCTTTTCTAAGAAAAGATTGGGTTAATAACAGTAATCCTCTCATTGGTTGAATAAATGGAAAGATTTCCCAATTTAGGCATATTTTTTCCCGTTCTTTTTTATCCATTTCCTCAATTTCCATTTCCTCCATTTCCTCAATTTCTATTTCCTTTTTGTCTTTTTTGTCTTTTTTGTCTTTTTTGTCTTTTTTGTCTTTTTTGTCTTTTTTGTCTTTTTTGTCTTTTTTGTCTTTTTTGTCTTTTTTGTCTTTTTTGTCTTTTTTTTCCTCCTCCAAATCAGAAATTTGAAATTCTGATTCTCTACCAACCCAGTTCCTAAAAATTCTAAAAATTAGATTTGTCATTTGAAAAATATCAAAATGAGAAAAAGAAAATGTTTTGTCTATTCGATCCAAAAAAAGTGGGGAATGCACATCTATTTGAAACAGTTCACAAATACCTATTTTGCGTCTTTGAGCACGCATGGATCCTTTTATTAAACCCCGACGAAAATCTGATTGTAGAGAGTAACGTGGCAAAGCCACTTCTGCATCGTCGTCTTTTTTTTTTTTTCCTTGAACGAAAGAATGGCCCTCTTGCTCGGCCTTTTTTTGCGCCTCTTTCGCCTTTTGCGCCTTTTGCGCCTGAGTATTCCAAATTACCATACGTTTGAATTTTCGTATACGAATATCAGCATCTTCCTCTGCGATTCTCTTTTTCTCTTTCTCTTTCTCTTCCTTTTCCTTTTCCTCTTCCTCTTTCTTTTTCTCTTTCTCTTTCTCTTTCTTTTTCTTTTTCTCTTTCGCCGCCAGATCCGCCAAATCACGGACGTCTAACAATTTGTATTCCCATTGAGAAACCTTTTTCCTTATTTCTTCTCGTTCACTTATTTCTTCTCGTTCACTTATTTCTTCTCGTTCACTTATTTCTTCTCGTTCACTTATTTCTTCTCGTTCACTTATTTCTTCTATCGGATTCTTTTGATGTTCAAATTCTCGAGAATTCTCATTCTTAAGAAGTAGATCATGAATCTTATTTTTGCAAAACATTCCTATAGAATCCTCTATTCCTATAGAATCCTCTATAGGAGAGATTAAATTGTTTATACATGAATCGGATTCATTTTCATTTTCATTGTCATTTTCATTGTCATTGTCATTTTCATTTTCATTTTCATTTTCATTTTCATTTTCATTTTCATTTTCATTGTCATTTTCATTTTTCATGTATTTCTTGTATTTCTCGTCATTGTAATAGGTTGTTCTTCGAGAGGGTCCGCTCAAAAAAGGATCATACATTTTGGGCAGGCATTCTTGTTCATTTTCATCAGTATAGAATCTAGTCCTTTTTTCAAATATATCGAGAAAAAGGAATCCTCTTTCTAGACCTTTGATTCGACTTGAGAGTTCATTTATCAAGTTGTACTTTTTTTGTTCATTAGTATAAACCCAATAACTATATCGGTCTTCGTGGCGTAGTTTTTCCGTTGTGTACAAAGAAATTATTCGCTCTATCATTTCCGAAAAGATTGATAAACTTGGTAGATATGTAAAAGACATTTTTTGTTTTCCATCACTTGGACACGTATCAAAAAAATATTCTGAAATTTCATTTCGTATAGCATT